GTCCTCGTAGCTTACCTTCAAAGCATGACACTGAAGATGTCAAGACGGCCGCTAACGCTTCCCAAGGACAAAAGACTTAGTCCTAACCTTACTATTAATTCTTGCCAGATCTATACATGCAAGTATCTGCACCCCAGTGTAAATGCCCCTAACCCCTTACCAGGATAAGAGGAGCAGGTATCAGGCACACCCTCTCCCGTAGCCCAAGACACCTTGCTTAGCCACACCCCCACGGGTATTCAGCAGTAATTAACATTAAGCAATGAGCGCAAGCTCGACTTAGTCATGGCAACATCAGGGTTGGTAAATCTTGTGCCAGCCACCGCGGTCATACAAGAAACCCAAATTAATCGTTTACGGCGTAAAGAGTGACTCATCACTATCGCCCCATTTGAGGCCAAAACATGTCCGAGCTGTCATAAGCCCAAGACATACCTAAGCCCGCATCCTCCTCAACTTCAGCGATCAACTGACTTCACGAAAGCCAGGGGACAAACTGGGATTAGATACCCCACTATGCCTGGCCGTAAATTCAAATGCTTCTTCTCACCCAAGCATTCGCCAGGGAATTACGAGCACAAACGCTTAAAACCCTAAGGACTTGGCGGTGTCCCAAACCCACCTAGAGGAGCCTGTTCTATAATCGATAACCCACGCTACACCCAACCCCCCCTTGCCTACAAGCAGCCTACATACCGCCGTCGCCAGCCCACCTCACCTGAGAGCCTAACAGTGGGCACAACAGCCCTACCCGCTAGAAAGACAGGTCAAGGTATAGCCTATGAGGGGGAAAGAAATGGGCTACATTTTCTGACCCAGAAAACAACGAAAGAGGGCCTGAAAACATGCCCTCAGAAGGCGGATTTAGCAGTAAAACATGATCATCACGCCTGTCTTAAACCGGCCCTGGGACACGTACATACCGCCCGTCACCCTCCTCACAAGCAACACCCCCCCCCCCCCTCCAATTAAACCCACAGTCCGCCAAAGATGAGGTAAGTCGTAACAAGGTAAGTGTACCGGAAGGTGCACTTAGCATATCAGGACGTAGCTAAACACCAAAGCACTCAGCTTACACCTGAGAGATACCTGCCCACAACCCAGGTCATCCTGAAGCCTATTTCTAGCCCTACCAACATCTGCAAAATTCCACTCCAACCTAACTAAAACATTTCATGCACTTAGTATAGGCGATAGAAAAGACTTTTCCCACCGAGCAGGCGCAATAGAGACACGTACCGTAAGGGAAAGATGAAATAATAATGAAAACCCGAGCATAACACAGCAAAGATTAACCCTTGTACCTTTTGCATCATGATTCAGCAAGAACAACCAAGCAAAACGAACTTAAGCTTGCCACCCCGAAACCCAAGCGAGCTACTCACAAGCAGCTATACATTGAGCAAACCCGTCTCTGTCGCAAAAGAGTGGGATGACTTGTTAGTAGAGGTGAAAAGCCAATCGAGCTGGGTGATAGCTGGTTGCCTGTGAAATGAATCTAAGTTCTACTCTGACAGCTCCTACACTACCTCCCCTCCAATAAATTCTGCAGTCACTCAGAAGCAACTTAAAGGGGGTACAGCCCCTTTAAAAAAGAACACAACCTCCCATAGCGGATAACCCTTAAACCCCACTACAAATGTTGGCCTTCAAGCAGCCACCAACAAAGAGTGCGTCAAAGCTCATGTACCAAAAAATATAAAAACAATGCGAATCCCTACACCTCATAACAGGCCAACCTATCATACATAGGAGAATTCATGCTGAAATAAGTAACTAGGGGCCCCCCTCACAAGCGCGAACTTACATGCCCTCATTATTACCCAAAACCAAGTACACCCACCCCCACAAGACCTAGTACTCCCCCTCACCCCGTTAAGCCAACTCAGGAGCGCCCAACATGAAAGATTCAAATCTGTAGAAGGAACTAGGCAAATCCGGGGCCCGACTGTTTACCAAAAACATAGCCTTCAGCCCACCAAGTATTGAAGGTGATGCCTGCCCAGTGACACCCAGTTCAACGGCCGCGGTATCCTAACCGTGCGAAGGTAGCGCAATCAATTGTCTCATAAATCGAGACTTGTATGAATGGCTAAACGAGGTCCCAACTGTCTCCTACAGATAATCAGTGAAATTGATCTCCCCGTGCAAAAGCGAGGATAAAAACATTAGACGAGAAGACCCTGTGGAACTTCAAAATCAGCAGCCACACCCTACAACCTTCACAGACCTACCAGGCCCTCCACCCAAACCCACCTCACTGGCTAGCATTTTTCGGCTGGGGCGGCCCTGGAGAAAAACAAACCCTCCAGAAACAAGACCCTCCTCTTGACCTAGAACAACCTCTCAACGTGCTAACAGCAACCAGACCCAGTACATCTGAGCAATGAACCAAGCTACCCCAGGGATAACAGCGCAATCCCCTTCAAGAGCCCATATCGACAAGGGGGTTTACGACCTCGATGTTGGATCAGGACACCCTAATGGTGCAGCCGCTATTAAGGGTTCGTTTGTTCAACGATTAACAGTCCTACGTGATCTGAGTTCAGACCGGAGCAATCCAGGTCGGTTTCTATCTATGACAGACTCTCCCTAGTACGAAAGGACCGGGAAAGTAAGGCCTATACCCCAAACACGCCTTCCTCTCAAGTACGGAACCCAACTAAACTACCTAAAGAGCTCTCAACATACATCCCAAAAAAGGACCGCTAGCGTGGCAGAGCCCGGCAAATGCAAAAGGCTTAAGCCCTTTAACCAGAGGTTCAAATCCTCTCCCTAGCTCCCAACCCATGATCCTTACTCCTACCCTAACCAACCTCACCCTCGCACTCTCTTACGCCATCCCCATCCTAATCGCAGTAGCCTTCTTAACACTAGTCGAACGAAAAATCCTAAGCTACATGCAAGCCCGAAAAGGCCCAAACATTGTTGGCCCATATGGCCTTCTACAACCCCTAGCAGACGGAGTAAAACTTTTCATCAAAGAACCTATCCGCCCCTCCACCTCATCTCCCCTTTTATTCCTACTAACCCCCACCCTAGCCTTACTCCTTGCCTTAACCATTTGAATTCCCCTTCCCCTTCCATTCTCCTTAACTGACCTCAACCTCGGCTTCCTATTCCTCCTTGCCATGTCTAGCCTCGCAGTATACTCCATCCTATGATCGGGCTGAGCCTCAAACTCGAAATACGCCCTAATCGGAGCCCTTCGAGCAGTTGCACAAACCATTTCCTACGAAGTAACCCTAGCAATCATCCTCTTATCTGCAATTATATTAAGCGGCAACTACACTCTAAGCACACTCGCCACTGCTCAAGAACCCCTCTACCTAGTCTTCTCCTCCTGACCCCTCACCATAATATGATATATCTCCACACTTGCCGAAACAAACCGCGCCCCATTCGACCTCACCGAGGGCGAATCAGAACTTGTATCCGGCTTCAACGTCGAATACGCCGCTGGACCATTCGCCCTCTTCTTCTTGGCCGAATATGCCAACATCATAATAATAAACGCCCTAACAACCATTCTATTCCTTAACCCAAGCTGACTCAATCCCCCATCAGAACTCTTCCCCATCATCCTAGCCTCCAAAGTCCTTCTCCTCTCTTCCGGCTTCCTCTGAATTCGTGCCTCATATCCCCGATTCCGTTACGACCAACTCATGCACCTCCTATGAAAAAACTTTCTCCCTCTCACACTAGCCCTGTGTCTCTGACACGTGAGCATGCCCATTTCCTACGCAGGTCTACCTCCTTACCTAAGGAAATGTGCCTGAACTCAAAGGGTCACTATGATAAAGTGAACATAGAGGTACACCAGCCCTCTCATTTCCTTCAAACCTACACCCAGCTTAACCTTAGAAAAGTAGGAATCGAACCTACACAAAAGAGATCAAAACCCTTCATACTTCCCTTATATTATTTTCTAGTAGGGTCAGCTAATAAAGCTATCGGGCCCATACCCCGAAAATGAAGGTTCAACCCCCTCCCCTACTAATGAACCCCCACGCCAAACTAATCACAACAGCAAGCCTCATCCTCGGAACTACCATTACAATTACCAGCAATCACTGAGCAATAGCCTGAACTGGCCTAGAAATCAATACCATCGCCATCATCCCTATAATCTCAAAATCCCACCATCCCCGAGCCATTGAAGCAACAATCAAGTACTTCCTAGTCCAAGCAGCCGCCTCCGCCTCTATCTTGTTCTCAAGCCTAATCAACGCCTGATCCACCGGCCAATGAGACATCACCCAACTAACCAACCCCACATCATGCTTACTTCTCACAGCAGCAATCGCTATAAAACTAGGCCTAGTACCCTTCCATTTCTGATTCCCTGAAGTCCTTCAAGGTTCATCACTAACCACAGCACTCCTACTATCAACAGCTATAAAATTCCCCCCCATCACCATCCTCCTACTCACATCCAACTCCCTCAACCCACCCCTCCTAACCCTAATAGCCGTTGCATCAGCTGCCCTTGGTGGTTGAACAGGACTTAATCAAACCCAACTCCGAAAAATCCTAGCTTTCTCCTCTATCTCCCACTTAGGGTGAATAACCATTATCATCATCTACGCTCCCAAACTCACCCTCCTAACCTTCCTTCTCTACACCCTCCTAACCTCAGCCATTTTCCTCTCCCTCAATACATCCCACACCACAAAACTATCAACATTAATAACATCATGAACAAAAACTCCCATACTCAACGCAACCCTCATACTTATCCTCCTCTCCCTCGCTGGTCTACCCCCTTTCATTGGCTTCCTACCCAAATGACTCATCATTCAAGAACTAACCAAACAAGAAATAACTTCCACAGCCCTAACTCTCGCCCTTCTCTCCCTACTGAGCCTATTCTTTTATCTCCGTCTCGCCTACTCCTCATCTATCACACTCCCCCCAAACTCAACTAACCAAACAAAACACTGGTACACCAACAAAAACGCCAACCCACTAATCGCTATCCTAACCTCCCTATCCATCCTCCTCCTCCCACTCTCCCCCCTAATTCTACCCACTATCTAAGAAACTTAGGATAACCCTACCCAAACCGAAGGCCTTCAAAGCCTTAAATAAGAGTTGAACCCTCTTAGTTTCTGCTAAGACCCGCAGGATATTACCCTACATCGCCTGAATGCAACCCAGACACTTTAATTAAGCTAGGGCCTTAACCCCCTAGACAGGTGGGCCTCGATCCCACAAAATTCTAGTTAACAGCTAGATGCCCCAACCCTACAGGCTTCCGTCTAAAACCAAAGTCCCGGTGCACCTTCAATGCACATCGATGAGCTTGCAACTCAACATGAATTTCACCACGGAACTGGTAAGAAAGGGAATCAAACCCCTGTAAAAAGGACTACAGCCTAACGCCTTAACACTCAGCCATCTTACCTGTGACTTTCATTAACCGATGACTATTCTCCACCAACCACAAAGACATTGGCACCTTATATCTTATCTTCGGAGCATGAGCTGGCATAATCGGCACAGCCCTTAGCCTCCTCATCCGGGCGGAACTAGGCCAACCCGGTACCCTCCTCGGCGACGACCAAATCTATAACGTCATCGTTACTGCCCATGCATTCGTAATAATCTTCTTCATAGTAATACCCATCATAATCGGAGGATTCGGAAATTGACTTGTACCCCTCATAATCGGAGCCCCCGATATAGCATTTCCACGGATGAACAACATAAGCTTCTGACTCCTCCCTCCGTCATTCCTTCTCCTCTTAGCCTCTTCCACAGTAGAAGCAGGAGCCGGAACAGGATGAACCGTTTACCCACCCCTTGCCGGCAACTTAGCCCATGCAGGGGCCTCAGTGGACTTAGCCATCTTCTCACTCCATTTAGCAGGTATCTCATCAATCCTAGGAGCAATCAACTTCATTACAACAGCCATTAACATGAAACCTCCAGCCATTTCACAGTATCAAACCCCCCTATTCGTCTGATCTGTCCTTATCACCGCTGTCCTTTTACTCCTATCCCTCCCTGTACTCGCCGCTGGCATTACAATACTCCTCACAGATCGCAACCTAAACACCACATTCTTCGACCCCGCTGGAGGAGGAGACCCTATCCTCTACCAACACCTCTTCTGATTCTTCGGCCACCCTGAAGTCTACATTTTAATTCTTCCAGGATTCGGCATCATCTCACACGTAGTAGCGTACTATGCCGGTAAAAAAGAACCATTTGGCTATATAGGTATAGTATGAGCCATACTTTCCATCGGATTCCTCGGCTTCATCGTATGGGCCCACCACATGTTCACTGTAGGAATAGACGTAGACACTCGAGCATACTTCACATCCGCAACCATAATCATCGCTATCCCCACAGGTATCAAAGTCTTCAGCTGATTAGCCACGCTCCACGGAGGGACTATCAAATGAGACCCTCCGATACTCTGAGCCCTAGGCTTCATCTTCCTCTTCACCGTTGGTGGCCTAACCGGAATCGTTCTAGCCAACTCCTCCCTAGACATTGCCCTTCACGATACTTACTACGTAGTTGCCCACTTCCACTATGTTCTATCAATAGGAGCTGTATTCGCCATTCTCGCAGGGTTCACCCACTGATTCCCCCTATTCACGGGGTACACCTTAAACAACACATGAGCCAAAGCCCATTTCGGAGTTATATTCACTGGAGTCAACCTAACATTCTTCCCCCAACACTTCCTCGGCCTAGCTGGCATGCCACGCCGATACTCAGACTACCCCGACGCCTACACCCTATGAAACACTATATCTTCCATCGGCTCACTAATCTCCATAACAGCCGTTATCATACTCCTATTCATCATCTGAGAGGCCTTCGCATCCAAACGCAAAGTCCTACAACCTGAACTAACCCATACCAACATCGAATGAATTCACGGCTGCCCACCCCCCTACCACACCTTTGAAGAACCAGCCTATGTCCAAGTCCAAGAAAGGAAGGAATTGAACCCTCATACATTGGTTTCAAGCCAACCGCATTAAACCACTTATGCTTCTTTCTTTATGGCGCATTAGTAAATGTATTACGTGGCCTTGTCAAGACCAAATCACAGGTGAAATCCCTGTATGCCCCTTATGGCTAACCACTCTCAATTCGGATTTCAAGATGCTTCCTCACCAATTATAGAAGAACTCGTTGAATTCCACGACCACGCCCTCATAGTAGCACTAGCTATCTGCAGCCTAGTCCTTTACCTTCTCATACTGATACTCATGGAAAAGCTCTCATCAAATACAGTTGATGCTCAAGAAGTTGAGCTTATCTGGACAATTCTCCCGGCCATTGTCCTCGTACTACTTGCCCTCCCCTCCCTACAAATTCTTTATATAATGGATGAAATCGACGAACCAGATCTGACCCTAAAAGCCATTGGCCACCAGTGGTACTGGACTTACGAATACACGGATTTCAAAGACCTGTCATTCGACTCCTACATAATCCCTACAACAGAGCTCCCCCTAGGCCACTTCCGTCTCCTAGAGGTTGACCACCGTGTTGTTATCCCTATAGAATCCCCCATCCGTATCATTGTCACTGCCGATGACGTACTTCACTCATGAGCCGTTCCAACCCTTGGAGTGAAAACTGACGCAATCCCAGGACGACTCAACCAAACATCATTCATCACCACCCGCCCAGGTATCTTCTACGGCCAATGCTCTGAAATCTGTGGCGCAAACCATAGCTTCATACCAATTGTAATTGAATCTACACCACTCAACTTCTTTGAGACCTGATCATCCTCACTGTCATCCTAATCGTCAAGAAGCTATGAACCAGCGCTAGCCTTTTAAGCTAGAGAAAGTGGGATCTTCCCCTCCTCGACGAGATGCCTCAACTTAACCCAAGCCCTTGATTCTTCATCATACTTCTGTCATGACTGACCTTTTCACTTATTATCCAACCTAAACTTCTCTCATTCACCCACACTAACCTGCCGACCAGCAAAGTCCAAACAACTATAAAAACCTCCCCCTGACCCTGACCATGAACTTAAGCTTCTTCGACCAATTCTCAAGTCCATGCCTATTAGGAATTCCCCTAATCCTCCTCTCCATGCTATTCCCAGCCCTCCTCCTCCCCTCCCCAGGCAGCCGATGAATTACCAACCGCCTGGCCACCTTACAATCATGATGCATTGACCTAATCACCAAGCAATTAATAACACCACTAAACAAAAGCGGCCACAAGTGAGCCCTAATCCTAACATCCCTAATAATCCTCCTTCTCTCGATCAACCTCTTAGGCCTCCTACCATATACATTCACCCCCACCACTCAGCTCTCTATGAATATAGCACTTGCCTTCCCCCTATGATTAGCTACCCTTTTAACAGGCCTACGCAACCAACCCTCAGCCTCCCTTGGTCATCTCCTCCCCGAAGGCACACCTACCCCCCTTATCCCCGCCCTGGTCTTGATCGAAACAATTAGCCTGCTCATCCGCCCCCTAGCCTTGGGTGTTCGCCTAACAGCCAACCTCACAGCAGGACACCTCCTCATCCAACTCATCTCCACTGCCTCAGCCGCCCTACTATCAATCATACCCACAATCTCAATCCTCACCACCATCATTCTCCTTCTACTGACTATCCTCGAAGTGGCAGTAGCCATGATTCAAGCCTACGTCTTCGTCCTCCTTCTAAGCCTGTACTTACAAGAAAACATCTAATGGCCCACCAAGCCCATTCATATCACATAGTTGACCCCAGCCCATGACCTCTCTTCGGCGCAACAGCAGCCCTACTAACCACTTCCGGCTTAATTCTGTGATTTCACTACAACTCCTCACATCTTCTCGCACTAGGCATGCTTACTACAACCCTAGTTATACTGCAATGATGACGAGACATCGTACGCGAGGGAACCTTCCAAGGCCACCACACCCCCACAGTTCAAAAAGGCCTACGCTATGGAATAATCTTATTCATCACATCCGAAGTTTTCTTCTTCCTAGGCTTCTTCTGAGCTTTCTTCCACTCCAGCCTCGCACCTACCCCAGAACTAGGAGGCCAATGACCCCCCGCAGGGATTAAACCACTAAACCCTCTAGAAGTTCCCCTACTCAATACAGCCATTCTCCTAGCCTCAGGAATCACCGTCACTTGAGCCCACCACAGCATCACAGAAGCCGACCGAAAACAAGCAATCCAAGCCCTCACCCTAACTATTCTCCTCGGACTCTACTTCACCGCCCTCCAAGCTATAGAATACCACGAAGCCCCCTTCTCAATTGCCGACGGTGTGTACGGCTCAACCTTCTTTGTTGCCACAGGATTTCACGGCCTACACGTCATCATCGGCTCCTCTTTCCTCCTAATCTGCCTCCTACGCCTAATCAAATTTCACTTCACCCCGAGCCATCATTTCGGATTTGAAGCAGCAGCCTGATACTGACACTTCGTAGACGTTGTTTGACTATTCCTCTACATAACAATTTACTGATGAGGATCGTGCCCTTCTAGTATACTTATTACAATTGACTTCCAATCTCTAGAATCTGGTCCTAACCCAGAGAAGGGCAATAAACATAATCGCATTTATGCTATCCCTCTCCCTAACCCTCAGTATCGCCTTAATCATTCTCAACTTCTGACTTGCTCAAACCAACCCAGATTCAGAAAAACTCTCCCCCTACGAATGCGGCTTCGACCCTCTCGGATCCGCTCGACTCCCATTCTCCATCCGATTCTTCCTCAGTAGCTATCCTATTCCTCCTATTCGATCTAGAAATCGCCCTTCTCCTCCCCCTCCCCTGAGCAACACAACTCCAGTCCCCTATTACCACCCTAATCTGAACCTCCACAATCATCATCCTCCTAACCCTAGGGCTCATCTATGAGTGAATCCAAGGAGGACTGGAATGAGCAGAATAACCAGAGAGTTAGTCTAATAAAGACAGTTGATTTCGGCTCAACAAATCATAGTCCCACCCTATGACTCTCTTAATGTCCATCATACACCTAAGCTTCTATTCAGCCTTTACCCTAAGTTGCCTAGGACTAGCCTTTCACCGAACACACTTAGTCTCAGCCCTATTATGTCTAGAAAGCATGATACTATCACTGTACGTAGCTCTCTCAATCTGACCTGTAGAAAACTACACAACATCATCTACCCTCACCCCACTACTCATACTAGCGTTCTCCGCCTGCGAAGCTGGTACTGGTCTAGCTGCACTTGTAGCTTCCTCACGAACTCATGGCTCAGACCACCTGCACAACCTCAACCTCTTACAATGCTAAAAATTATCATCCCAACGATCATACTCCTCCCCACAGCCCTCTTATCCCCCACAAAATTCTTATGGACTAACACCACCTCCTACAGTCTCCTAATTGCCCTTATCAGCCTTCAATGACTTACTCCATCCTACCTCCCCCACAAAAACCTAACCCCATGAACAGGCATTGATCAAACCTCCTCCCCTCTACTAACCCTATCCTGCTGACTTCTTCCCCTCATAATCTTAGCCAGCCAAAACCACCTTCAACACGAACCCTCAACGCGCAAACGAATCTTCATCACCACCCTCATCATAGTACAACCGTTTATTATCCTAGCATTTTCCACCACCGAACTAATACTATTCTACATCGCATTTGAAGCAACTCTAATCCCAACACTAATCCTAATCACCCGATGAGGCAACCAACCAGAACGCCTGAGCGCAGGCATCTACCTTCTACTCTACACCCTTATTAGCTCCCTCCCCCTCTTAGTTACCTTACTTCACCTACACACCCAAACCGGCACTCTTTACCTCCCCATAATTAAACTCACTCCCCTTATCCCATCAACTAACTCTTGAACCACACCCCTAACAAGCCTAGCCCTCTTACTAGCCTTCATGGTTAAAGCCCCCTTATATGGAGTCCACCTATGACTCCCCAAAGCACACGTAGAAGCCCCCATCGCAGGCTCCATACTACTCGCTGCCCTCCTACTAAAACTCGGGGGCTATGGCATCATACGCATCACCCTCCTAACTAACTACTCGGAACTCCTTCTCTACCCCTTCCTAATTCTAGCCCTATGAGGAGCACTAATAACTAGCTCCATCTGCCTACGCCAAACTGACCTAAAAGCCCTCATCGCCTACTCCTCCGTTAGCCACATAGGCCTAGTTATTGCCGCTGCCATAATCCAAACTCTCTGATCCTTCTCAGGAGCAATAATTCTCATAATCTCCCACGGCCTAACATCATCAATATTATTCTGCCTGGCTAACACAAACTATGAGCGTACTCACAGCCGAATCCTCCTATTGACCCGAGGCCTTCAACCCTTACTACCCCTTATAGCAACATGATGATTCTTAGCCAACTTAACCAACATAGCTCTCCCACCCACCACAAACCTTATAGCAGAACTAACCATTATAATCTCCCTATTCAATTGATCCCCACTCACACTCCTCCTCACTGGAACCGCATCCTTCCTAACTGCCTCCTACACCCTATTTATATTCCTTACAACCCAACGAGGACCCCTCCCCTCTCACATCACAACCACCCAAAACTCCTCCACACGAGAACACATTCTAATAACCCTTCACATCCTCCCCCTTCTCCTCCTCATCTTAAAACCCGAACTCATCGCATAACCTCCCGAAGCAAGTATAGTTTAACCCAAACATTAGACTGTGACTCTAAAAATAGAAGTTAGACCCTTCTTACCTGCCGAGGGGAGGTAAACCAACAAGAACTGCTAACTCTTGCATCTGGGCTTAAACCCCCAGTCCCCTTACTTTTAAAGGATAGCAGTAATCCATTGGTCTTAGGAACCACTCACCTTGGTGCAAATCCAAGTAAAAGTAGTGGACGCCACCCTCCTCCTCAATACCTCAACTCTACTCACCCTTACAATCATCTTAACACCCATTTTACTCCCCCTAATCACAAAAACCCCTCCAAACTCCCCCCCCACAATCACGCGCTACGTCAAAACAGCCTTTATTATTAGTCTTATCCCCATAACACTATTCATATATTTAGGAACTGAAAGCATTATCTCCAACTGAGAATGAAAATTTATCATAAACTTTAAAATCCCACTCAGCTTCAAAATCGACCAATACTCATCAATATTCCTCCCCATCGCCTTATTCGTAACATGATCAATCCTCCAATTCGCCCTATGATACATAGCATCAGAACCCTATATTACAAAATTTTTTTCATATCTCCTAATCTTCTTAATCACTATGCTCCTCTTAACTACCGCCAACAATATATTCCTCCTATTCATTGGCTGAGAGGGTGTAGGAATCATATCCTTTCTCCTAATCGGCTGATGACACGCACGAGCAGAGGCTAACACAGCTGCCCTCCAAGCCGTTCTCTACAATCGAATCGGGGATATCGGACTAATCCTTAGCGTAGCCTGACTAGCCTCAACCATGAACACTTGAGAAATCCAACAAGCCTTCCTTCCATCTCAAACCCCCACGCTCCCCCTCCTAGGGCTCATTCTAGCCGCCACAGGCAAATCCGCCCAATTCGGCCTCCACCCATGACTTCCCGCCGCCATAGAAGGCCCCACCCCAGTATCAGCTCTTCTCCATTCAAGCACCATGGTAGTAGCTGGCATTTTCCTACTCATCCGCACTCACCCCATACTTGCCACAAACCCCACCGCTCTCACCCTATGTCTATGCCTAGGGGCCCTCTCAACCCTATTTGCCGCTACATGTGCCCTAACACAAAACGATATCAAAAAAATCATCGCCTTCTCCACATCAAGCCAACTAGGCCTCATAATAGTCACTATCGGCCTAAACCTCCCCCAGCTTGCCTTCTTCCACATTTCAACCCACGCCTTCTTCAAAGCTATACTTTTTCTCTGCTCCGGATCCATCATTCACAACCTCAACGGAGAACAAGACATCCGAAAAATAGGCAGCCTCCAAAAAACCCTTCCAACCACCACCTCCTGCCTAACTATCGGCAACCTAGCCCTGATAGGAACCCCATTTCTGGCAGGATTCTACTCAAAAGACCTCATCATCGAAAACCTCAACACTTCCTACCTAAACTCATGGGCTCTCCTATTAACTCTTTTAGCCACATCCTTCACTGCAACCTACAGTCTCCGCCTAACCATTCTAGTCCAAACAGGACACACCCGCCTACCCCCAATCACTCCCATCAACGAAAACAACCCCCTCATCACTAACCCAATCACACGTCTAGCTTTAGGGAGCATTCTAGCTGGCTTCCTCATCACATCCTTCATCCTTCCCTCAAAAACCCCGCCAATAACCATACCACCCATCACAAAATTCGCGGCTATCCTCGTCACGCTACTAGGCATTATTCTAGCTCTCGAACTCTCAAACATAACCCATACATTCACCCACCCTCAACAAAACACCCCCTTCAACTTCTCCTCCTCGCTAGGCTATTTTAACCCCCTCACCCACCGAATCAGCTCTTCAAACCTTCTCAACACCGGCCAAAAAATTGCCACCCACCTGATCGACCTATCCTGATATAAAAAAATCGGCCCTGAAGGTCTCGCAGATCTTCAACGCATCATATCCGAAACCTCTACCCCCATACACTCAGGCCTTATCAAAACCTACCTAAGCACATTCGCCCTCTCCATCCTTATCATCTTAATCTTCCACAGAACCTTTCTCCCCAATGGCCCCAAACCTTCGTAAATCCCACCCCCTCCTAAAAATAGTTAACGACTCCTTAGTCGACCTACCCGCACCCTCCAACATCTCAGCATGATGAAATTTCGGATCCCTCCTCGGCATCTGCCTAATAACACAAATCGTCACAGGACTTCTACTCGCCACCCACTACACTGCCGACACAACCCTAGCTTTCTCATCTGTCGCCCACACTTGCCGCAACGTCCAATACGGCTGATTAATCCGCAACCTTCACGCCAACGGAGCCTCATTCTTCTTTATTTGTATTTACTTGCATATCGGACGCGGATTCTACTACGGATCCTACCTATTTAAAGAGACCTGAAACACAGGAGTCATCCTCCTCCTTACCCTTATAGCCACTGCCTTCGTCGGTTACGTCCTCCCCTGAGGACAAATATCATTCTGAGGGGCAACCGTTATCACAAATCTATTCTCAGCCCTCCCCTACGTAGGACAGACTATCGTTGAATGAGCTTGAGGGGGATTCTCTGTAGACAACCCCACCCTCACCCGATTCTTCGCCCTACACTTCCTCCTCCCATTCCTAATCGCAGGACTTACCCTAATTCACTTCACCTTCCTTCATGAAACCGGCTCAAACAACCCCCTTGGAATCGTATCCGACTGCGACAAAATCCCCTTCCACCCATACTTCTCTGTAAAAGACATTCTAGGATTCATACTTATACTCCTCCCCCTTGTAGCCCTAGCACTATTCTCACCCAACCTTCTAGGCGACCCAGAAAACTTCACACCCGCTAACCCCCTAGTTACACCTCCCCACATCAAACCTGAATGATACTTCCTATTTGCCTATGCCATCCTACGTTCAATCCCCAATAAACTAGGGGGAGTCCTAGCCCTAGCCGCCTCAGTCCTAGTTTTATTCCTAGCCCCCCTCCTCCACACATCTAAACAACGCTCAATAGCCTTCCGACCCCTTTCCCAATTTTTATTCTGAATATTAGTAGCCAATCTCCTTATCCTCACCTGAATCGGCAGCCAACCAGTAGAACACCCTTTCATCATCATTGGTCAACTAGCCTCCATCACCTACTTCTCCACAATCCTAATCCTTCTCCCCCTTGCTAGCTCCCTAGAAAACAAATTACTAAACTTCTAACTCTAATAGTTTATTAAAAACATTGGTCTTGTAAGCCAAAGACTGAAGACACACAATTCTTCTTAGAGTTTCGCCTACAAACAAAATAAAACACTGCCCCCCCCTCCCCCCATGAATGTATTTCATGCATTCATGTCTAGCCTATGTACTTCTGTGCATCCTATTTATTCCAGAGTACACGGATATTCAACCTAGGACATATTACTAATGTATTTATGGCATACAAGTCACTTTTCACATACCATCTCGATGTAATTCACCATCCTACTTTCTGAAGAATTACCTACCTCATGGTCACAGGAATGAAGTCCTATAGTTCGTACTAAAACCCCTCTAATGTTTGGTTATACATACAAATTATCCTACCACACGGCAGTGCTTGGTCAAATGAACTCCATGGTAACGGCCCATAACTTGCCATATTTCTTGTCGTGCCGGTAGCTGTCGTACCAGGTTATCTATTAGTCGGTCACCTCACGTGAAATCAGCAACGCACCGCATATAAGACTCTACGCTACTAGCTTCAGGCCCATACTTTCCCCCTACACCCCTAGCACAACTTGCTCTTTTGCGCCTCTGGTTCCTATCTCAGGGCCATTACTGGTCCTCTCGCTTTTTCTCACTTTTCATGAGGCCTCTGGTTGGCTATATCTCACCATTTTCGTCCGTGATCGCGGCATTCCAACCTTTGGCACCTTTGGTTCCTTTTTTTTGGGGGCGTCTTCACTCTGCCCTTCAGAGTGCGGCGGGTGAACACAATCTCTTGACATGTGCATACAATTCCTATCGTCCTATTTTGTGGCTCTCAAGAATCACTGAAGCTGAGACGGTGTGGGTGTATTGGGAATCATTTTAACACTGATGCACTTTGTTTTACACTTGGTTATGATATCTTTTATCCTTGAGTCTTGATGTTCTATTTAGTTAATGCCTGATGGACATGATTTTTTCTATTTTCATATCTCCTAAGAATCCTATTACTTTGAAAACGTTACTAGGCGTTTTCGGTATAAAAAACTTCACGAAACACGTTCATTTTTTTTTTGTTTTTTTTTGTTTTTTTTTTGTTTTTTTTTTCATTCGTTCAACACCGAGATCCATATTATTTAACGTTCGTCGTTCGATACGTTCGTTCGTTCGTTCGTCGACTAAAATCGTTCATTTTTTATACCCTATCCCCCTGCCACCGTACGTTATCGTTCGTGATCGACGATCGACGTATTCTACACCACCCTCCAGCAGGCCAAATCCCTTTAACATTTTACCCATCGTAAATAACCCCACCATCATCAGAGAAAGAGGACTCAAACCTCTACCACCAACTCCCAAAGCTGGTATTCTAAACTAAACTATCCTCTGCCACCCTAAACCGCCCGAATCGCCCCACATGACAACCCTCGCACCAATTCTAGTACTACAAAGAGAGTCAACAACAACCCCCATCCAGCCACCAAAAACATCCCCACCCCCCAAGAATAAAACATTGCCACCCCACTAAAATCCAACCGAACAAAAACTGCTCCACCACTATCAACAGTTCACACCCCCAGCTTCATATACTCCCCTACACCACTGACAACCACACCCGCAACAAGCACCCCAACTAAACCTACTCCATACCCTAACACCCGCCAATCCCCCCAAGTCTCAGGAAAAGGATCCGCTGCTAAAGCCACAGAATAAACAAAAACCACCAACATTCCCCCCAAATAGACTATAAACAACACCAACGCCACAAACGAAATCCCAAGACTCAGCAATCATCCACATCCTACAACCGACGCCAACACCAAACCAACCACACCATAATAAGGAGACGGATTAGATGCAACCGCTAAACCCCCTAAAACAAAACACAACCCTAAAAACAACATAAAATAAGTCATCATTAATTCCTACTTGGCTTCAATCCAAGACCTACGACCCGAAAAGCCGTCGTTGTGATTCAACTATAGAAATCTAACCTCTTTATAATTCGACATAACTCCAAAACTTGAAGGACAACAAATGACCGACAAAACAACAAAC